AACGAAATGGAATTGCACGACGTAATCAAATAAAATATCAAATGGAATCAAATAAAAAAAAAAATGGATATACCGTCTCTTGTATCTTATGTTATCCCTTCTTAGATTATCTATTTTTTTTTTGAATCAAAATTTTTATATCACACAAAAGTCACTTCTTGTATCACAGAAAATCCAATGAGCCCATCATGTGAATTGAATGAAGTAAAATAAAAAAAAACCAAGTCTATGAAGCGGAGATAACTAGATCTATTTATCCACAATCGGATTATATTTGTTTGATCCACTGTTGTCAATATGAATGTGAATAGTGAAAAACGAATACAATGGAGAACACAAAAGAATAAAAAAAAAAAAAAATAGAAATAACAATTTCAATTGAATATCTTTCTTTTTTTATTTATATTTCATTATTCAATTTAATTAGTCAATTGAAATAAATAGAAATAGGAAAATATATATATAATATATAAGAATTAAAATGAAAAAAAGAGAAAATAAATAAAAAAAGAAAAAACTACGGAGTTGTGTTGGATTGGCACGATAGAGATAATGAACATAAATAGAAAAAAAAAAGTGTAGGCGAAAGAATAAATTAAGGTAAGGAAGAAGTAAAGTAGAAAAAAATCTCGGGTTTATTCAATCAATAAATAAATATAAGTAGAATAAACAAGCGTAATCCCTTGTGTTTTTTTATTTGTTCATAGATTTCCAACAAAAACCAACCCATTGATGGTAATGTCCAAATTTTTTATTTCTAGTATAAAACCAATTATTTCATTTATTCACTTGATTGATCTTTAATAAATAAGTGTAGTAGAACAAGAGAGGGGGGAAATAATAGAGAAAAGGTTATCCAAAGCTATAGACAAGTCATCCACACCCTCTTTTTTTTTTATTTCATTAATTGAATTTTTCGGTTATTGATTCAGGTCAAATTCCGTAAAAACCGCAGCCCTCTTTAAAATATCATGAACAGTTCCTGTAGGTTGAGCACCTTTTTCAAGAAAATATAGAATTGCAGGAACATTTAAATAGGTTTGATTCTTTATCGGATCATAAAAACCCACTTTACGAAGATCTCTTCCCTCTCTTCGGGATCGAACATCAATTGCAACGATTCGATAAACGGCTCATTGGGATAGATGTAGATTAACAATACCCCCCCCAGAACCGTATAAGAAGTTTTCTCCTCGTACGGCTCGAGAAAATTTGAAGTTATGTATATGTATAGAATTCTAATTAATGTAAAATAGATCCATAGATTATCAAATCAATTAGACTATGATTTCATTTTTTTTTTTTTATTCTTTTCCAAAAAAGAATAAAAAAAAAAATTCTTATTTGTATCCTCATAACTCAAGTTGGGTAACTCTCACTCAAAGGAAAACCTTTAAGCATTTCATTTATTGAGCCGTCTATAACCCCCTTTTTGCCTGTCTCCTTTAGAATCTATTCTATTCTTCATTCTGATCTAGTTTAGTTATTGAGACAATTAACAAGTTTAGTTATTAAAACAATTAAAAAAGGTATTTCCTTGTTCCGGGATCCTTTATCTTTGCTTTGAATCATTGGGTTTAGACATTACTTCGGTGATCTTTAATCCTTTCAAAATGGCAGCAACATACCATTTTTTGTGATTTCTTTTTATCAAAGAACCATATGAATGATTGATTCTCGCGTGATACACTTTTGATCAAAAGTGTTTTCCTAATTCCAACAAATTTGATGTTTGAATTTGAAACTTGCTTGAATTGGATCCTTTCGATTTCTATATCGAAAATATACTTACGAAGTTGTTTCAACTTATTGATTGACACTAACCCTAGATCTCCGCCCCTGATAAATGAATTAATACTTTCTACTCGAGCTCCATCATGTAATATTTACATTCAAACTTCCCCAAAATGAAATGAGGGTTATAGTGGAACAGAACAAACGATGTCGAGCCAAGAGCATCTTCATTCCTATATATAAAAGAAAATGGTGGATGTAAGATAAGAATCCACAGTTGATCATGTCCTTCAAGTCGCACGTTGCTTTCTACCACATCGTTTTAAACGAAGTTTTACCATAACCTCTAGTTTCTTGGAACTGGTATGTAATTGATTCAATTATGGAATCATGAATAGTCATTGGTTTAGTTGGTACATAGTTATCTATACTGTTATGAATGGGTAGTTTCTTAAAAAGTATCAGCAAGAATTCCATTTTTTTTTTAAACCCACATTTTCTTTTAGATATTGGATTTTCTTTTAGTATATTGGATGAATACAATTTTTTGTATGAATGCAATATTTATTTAATATGAAATGGAATATATATATTATTCTTTTTTTTTTTTTTATTTCTATAAATTTAGAAAAAATTACGAATAAATAAGAAATACGTTCTTTTTGAATCCGCATTTTCAAGTTTCTTGATAGGATGGATTCGCCAGTTTAACACTTCTTCAAGTACCAAGGATTCATAGGAAATCATTCAAAATAATTGATTGAAAGTTTTCTACCTCGATATTATTATTTGACTAAAGTTTTCCAATAAGGGAAGGGACATTTTATTATCTTTTATTATCATAAAAAAAACCTATTCGAATTAACCCATCAATGATTTAAAACAAATAGATAGATCAAAAACAAATCCAATTTTTTTTGACTCTAAATTATTTTAGCCTAAACCGGTCTTAAGAGACTTAATCCCATTGATTCAATTCAATTAGTACCAAAAACGCAAGCCCTTCGTATTTATAATTCCACATAAATCCACAGAAATAAAATAATCAAGTTGCACACACCATTTAAGGGATAGAGAATAAGAGAGGCTTTCACATTTCGATTTTGAATTAAAATGACATCATGGAAAATATATGAGACGTAAGGTTTTTTTATGAATAACGAATTTCAAATATGAATATGAAAGATATGGACATACGATGAAAAGCCCGTCCTACTTTTTTTTTCATTAAAAAAGTCTTTTTTTTTTATCTATGTTCCCATCTTTTACCTAGATAAAAAATGGATTCAATTCCATCTACGTCTTATGGTATTTAAACTCGATTAAATTTGTGAAAAAAAATATGATTTAGAGACGAATCAAAAATAAGAAAAATAATGATAAGAAAGAAGAATCACATTCTATCTAATATTAGACTCTTAAACAGAAGGTTGTTCAAAAAAGGCAATCTTTTTTTGATATGATAATTTTGATATGATTATATCATATATAATATTATGGAATATTATGATATATAATATCATAATACTATGATATATATAATACGCATACTCTGGGACGGAAGGATTCGAACCTCCGAATAGCGGGACCAAAACCCGTTGCCTTACCACTTGGCCACGCCCCATTTCTATTCAAGACTAATAAACACTAATATTGTTATTGGTTGTTCGTCAATTCCAGTCCAAATATTGATAGAATCAATTAGATTGTTGCTAGGATTTTGATACGTGTAGATATCGAATGAAACTGAATTTATTGATCATTAGATATAATTCAATTAAGATATTGTATGAAAGTAGGATTTCTTTTATATCTATTTTGATTTGAGAATGGAAGGATTTTTGATTGGCTGAGTTCAAATCAAAGAAAAGAAAGGTTTTTTGACCTACCTTATGTTATTAATTTTTACCTTATCCCTTATATCAATAATAAGATATTAATAACTCAATCAACTCAAAAAAAAATTATCTTCAAGAACAAAATGTTTGTTATGCTTAATATTTTAAGTTTAATCTGTATCTGTCTTAATTCTGTCCTTTATTCAAGTAGCTTTTTCTTAGCCAAATTACCCGAGGCCTACGCTTTTTTGAATCCAATAGTAGATATTATGCCAGTAATACCTGTGTTCTTTTTTTTATTAGCTTTTGTGTGGCAAGCTGCTGTAAGTTTTCGATGAGATTTTTCATACTGTCCTAGAAAAATTCATGATTTACTCGAAAAAAAAATTCTAACAATTTCTAATATAAGATCAGATAAGTCTTACATACAGTCTGAACCGTTAAGTTAAATATTGAAATTCTTGTATAGCTGTGCTAAATCTAGATCACTCTCATTTTCTTGTTATAACTTTTTTTTCCATTGAACGACCCTATTAGAGTCCCCCACAATATATAATTGTGGGTATAAAAGAAAATTTTCATTAATAAACAACTCAACTCTGATTTTCTGAAATTTTTTTTTTTTTTCTAGAAATCACTTCATTTCTTGGTGTCAAAAAATAGGGTATGCAGTATAAAAATAGAGAATCTATTCTCTTTTTTTTTTTTGAAAAAAAAAAAAATGCTATTGGAGATTGTGTAATGCTTACTCTAAAACTATTTGTTTATACAGTAGTGATATTCTTTGTTTCTCTCTTCATTTTCGGATTCCTATCTAATGACCCGGGACGTAATCCTGGACGTGAAGAATAAAAAATCAGATTTTTGTTTTCCTTGCTTGATTTGCAAATTTTTATCTATTCCACATCTTTCTTTAACTATATATATAAAAAAAAATACCAAGTCATCGACAGAAACGGAAAGAGAGGGATTCGAACCCTCGGTACGAAAAACGCGTACAACGGATTAGCAATCCGACGCTTTAATCCACTCAGCCATCTCTCCCCCAATTGAAAAATGAAAAAGAATAATTACTATGATACATTAAGTAAGGCTTGAAAAAAGCCCTTCTTTATCTCTCTTTATTATTTTATTATATCTTTATTATTTATTATATAGATAGCTATATAAAGCTATATATAGATAATATATATCTAAAAACTTTTCTCAGAAATTCCAATTCCATTTAGATTTTAAATAAAGTAAGGGCTCAAAAGAGATATCTACAATCCAATATTTGAATATATAAATACCAATCTATTAAATGTTAATAAATAAAATTTTGAATAAATTAAGAAAATAAAAAATAAAATGAAAATATATATATATTAAATAATAAATCAATAAAAGTACCTTGTTTATTTCGTCCGAAAAGTCCCTTTTTATTTCCACGGCCTGGCCTGGTCAGTACCTAGCCGGGCTTTTTTTTTTGTTCCAATGAATCGTAGAAAAAATGATTTATTTTATTTGAAAACTCAAAATTCTTTTGAAATAAAATAACAAAAATCGAAACAACAATCATATCATAAGAAGGATTATTTCGATTCCTATGATACAGAATCAAATGATAGAGAATCAAAGTGTCATTTCTTATTATTCTTTCTTTTTTTATTTACTTTTTTTTACTGGAATAAAAAAAACTTATCATTTAATTAGTTAAATGAGTCCTCGTTTACTAATCTCATTAGTCTTCCTGATAAAAATATGTCAACGCTCTCATTTTCATGATTTTTTTTCTGATCCTATTTTTTTATTACTTATTACTAGGACCTATTTTTGTGTTCGACAAAAGGTCGATTTATATGCAATAATAGCATTGTAGCGGGTATAGTTTAGTGGTAAAAGGGTGATTCGTTCTATTAACCCTTTAATAGTTAAAGGGTCTTTCGTTTGATTTATATTTCGATCAAAAACTTTATTTCTTAAAAGGATTTAATCCTTTTCCTATCGATGAAAAATTCGAGGAAAAATAGAAATTCTCGTGATTTGTATCCAAGAGTCCGTTATAAATTGAAAAAATTGGATCATGAAATTACGAAACATAATTTATTTTTGAATTGGATCCATACTTCCAATTGAACGAGTAAGGAATCCATGGATAAAGGTAGAAAGAACGGTCTATTTCTAATCGTAACTAAATCTTCAATTTGAGATTTATATAAGGGAGATTGAAGCAAAACAAAATAGCTATTAAACAATGTCTTTGGTTTACTAGAGACATCGACAGATTATATTGTTTTAGCTCGTTGGAAACAAAAAAGACTTTTCCTAAGGATTATTTCAAATAGAAATAGGGAACGAAGTAACTAGAAAAGATTGTTAGAATCCTCTTTTCTTCTATAGGGATCATCTATAAAGCAGGTCCTTTTGAATGCATTCAGACAGAAAGGCTGACATAGATGTTATGGGTAGAATTTGTTTTTTTTTTCGTTTACATCTTTTTTTTCCATCTTCCATAAAGGAGCCGAATGAAATCAAAGTTTCACGTTCGGTTTTGAATTAGAGACGTTCAAAATGATGAATCAACGTCGACTATAACCCCTAGCCTTCCAAGCTAACGATGCGGGTTCGATTCCCGCTACCCGCTTATCTTATATATTTTATCTTCTATTTTTTTGATTAAAATGATATCGTAATTTTATAGATTTATTATTTTTTGATTACTATATTTCGAAATTCATAATAGACAAATATTTTTGAATTGATTCATTTCAAATTAGAATATTTTCATTCTATTTTAGAATATAGAAAATTATTATTATTATTATTATATTATATAAAGTACTCTATATTATTTTATAAAATAAGATAATTGAATTAATATAGAATAAAATGAATCTAGAATTACTATAAATCATAATAAGATAAATTTTACAATTCAATTGTAAATTCAATTAATGGAATGCATCATTGAATTGAATAAGCAATTTCCGGAATTCGTGCACATCTTTTGTTCATAAAAAAAAAAAGATGTGCAAATAAGAAAAAAAATAGGAGTGAAATTAACTGTGACACGTTCATTAAAAAAAAATCCTTTTGTAGCAAATTTTTTATTAAAAAAAATAAATAAGCTTAACACAAAGGAAGAAAAAGAAATAATAATAACTTGGTCACGAGCATCTACCATTATACCCACAATGATTGGTCATACTCTTGCTATTCATAATGGAAAGGAACATTTGCCTATTTATATAACAGATCGTATGGTAGGGCATAAGTTGGGAGAATTTGTGCCAACTCTAAATTTCCGGGGGCATGCGAAAAATGATAATAAATCTCGTCGTTAATAATTTAAATTAGTAAAATCAGAAAATAAAATGAATAGAAATAAAATCAAGATACTTATGATTCATTAGTGAGAGGTGAAACTTATGATAAAGAAGACAAAAAAGAATGGATATACAGAAGTATACGCTTTAGGTCAACATATATGTATGTCCACTCACAAAGCACGAAGGGTAATTGATCAGATTCGTGGACGTTCTTACGAAGAAACACTTATGATACTAGAACTCATGCCTTATCGAGCATGTTATCCCATTTTAAAATTGGTTTATTCTGTAGCAGCAAATGCTAGTCACAATATGGGTCTCAACGAAACCAATTTAGTCATTAGTAAAGCTGAGGTCAACAAAAGTATTACTGTGAAAAAATTAAAACCTCGAGCTCGAGGCCGAAGTTATCCGATAAAAAGACCCACTTGTTATATAACTATTGTATTGAAAGATATATCTTTGAATGAAGAAGAGTTTAAAAGATCCGAATACTCCATATTATGCTTAAAAAAACCTAGATGTATAAATAAATACGCGGATATCACATGTTATAATATGGATAATAACGGGGGAGTATGGGACAAAAAATAAATCCACTCGGTTTTAGACTTGGTGCAACCCAAGGACATCGTGCTATTTGGTTTGCCCAACCAAAAAGGTATTCTGAAGGTCTACAAGAAGATCAAAAAATACGAGATTGTATCAAAAATTATGTAAAAAAAAATATAAGAATATTCTCCGGTGTTGAGGCAATTGCACGTATCGAGATTCAAAAAAGAATTGATCTCATTCAAGTAATAATCTATATGGGCTTCCCAAAGTTATTAATCGAAAATGGGTCTCGAAGAATCGAAGAATTACAAATGAATGTACAAAAAGAGTTAAATTTTGTCAACCGAAAACTAAACATTGTTATTACAAGACTTGAAAACCCTTATGGAAACCCTACTATTCTTGCAGAATTTATCGCGGGGCAGCTAAAGAATAGAGTTTCATTTCGAAAAGCAATGAAAAAAGCTGTTGAATTAACTGAACAGGCAGGTACAAAGGGAATTCAAGTACAAATTGCAGGGCGTATAGACGGAAAAGAAATTGCACGTGTTGAATGGATCAGAGAAGGTAGGGTTCCTCTACAAACCATTCGAGCTAAAATTGATTATTGTTCCTATACAGTTGTAACTATCTATGGGATATTAGGGATTAAAATTTGGATATTTGTAGACGAGGAATAATAAGCCTTTCCTCAATTTGTCTTTCTATTTTATTCAATCATAGAACAAAAAAAAATTCATTCTTTTTTTTTTTATAGTAAATGGGAAATTCTATAGGCTTGAATAAAAATTCAATTAATTATTTGAAATAATTGCTATGCTTAGTGTGCGACTCGTTGGTTTTTCTGTTAGGATAAAAATCGACCTGACCATAACATAATCTGAACTAATAATTGAAAAAAAAAAAAATAACCAACTCATCGTTTCACATTATCTGGATCGAAAAAAGAAAGCAGTCAAGATATGTTATATTGGTCATGTCATATCATTGTAGCAACTGAAATCTTTTTTGCATAAACAAAAACACCAATCTAATTATCAGTTGTGAAGCATTATAAAGTATACGGATAAATGGAAGGGTGAAAGAAAGAGAGAAAAAAAAATATCAATGATATAAGATTCCAATATGGAATATGTAAGGTCTATGAGTCATCTCATAAAAGGTAGTGTAAGAAAACAGCAATACTGATTGATTCATAATTAGATTAATCTGTTAATAGAAGAAAAAAGCCAAGAGCCCTGAGTCAATAAAGACTGAGAAGATTGACTCAACAACAAATTTCATTTATTAGGGGCTCCATTGTAGAATTAAGACCTAACCATTAATCAAGAAATGATGGGGACGAGGGAACCCAAGAATACATAATATTCTGTTGAAAATAAATATTAATGATTCATTGGGTAGGATGGCGGAATCCACCCAAGACCAATCCATTAATTCGGAAAGGTCATTTCATGGGCTAAGCTTAGAACGTAAATACATATAAAAAGAGTAAATATTCGCCCGCGAACTTTTTTTTATTGGCTTGAATTTCTATATTTTGGTCGATCAAAGACCCCCAAAAAAATAATAGATAATAAAATAAAAGAGAAACAAAAATTAAATAAAGATTCCATTATTTATAAGACCTTAAAAAACTTATCTATAATTTTTTTTTAATATATATAATATATAAATATGTAAATCATGTATAAATAGAATACATATTTAGTTCTATCTCAAAAGAAGAGAGAAAAATGGATAATAGATTAGATGAAATCTCAAAGAATACCCTAATTCAGTCTATTATTGACACTATATATGTATAGTCTATTCTTTTGGAATCGTTTCATTCGTGAGGAGCTGGATGAGAAGAAACTCTCATGTCCGGTTCTGTAGTAGAGATGGAATTGAGAAAAAACAACCATCCACTATAACCCAAAAAAAACTAGATTTCGTAAACACCATAGAGGAAGAATGAAAGGAATTTCGTATCGAGGTAATCATATTTGTTTCGGTAGATATGCTCTTCAGGCACTTGAACCCGCTTGGATCACATCTAGACAAATAGAAGCGGGACGAAGAGCAATGACACGAAATGCACGACGTGGCGGAAAAATATGGGTACGTATATTTCCAGACAAACCAGTTACAGTAAGACCCACGGAAACACGTATGGGTTCGGGGAAAGGATCTCCTGAATATTGGGTAACTGTCGTTAAACCGGGTAGAATACTTTATGAAATGGGCGGAGTAGCAGAAAATATAGCCAGAAAGGCTATTTCAATAGCGGCGTCAAAAATGCCTATACGAACCCAATTCATTATTTCGGGATAGGAATGTAGAATCAAAGGAAAGCGGTCTTTGGTATGCAAAAAAAAAATTGCCATTTCAAATTTCTTTTTTGTTTGGTTTGAACAAACAATATTTCTTTTTGTTTTTTTTAGCCCTTTGAATTGAAAGAACAGATTCACAAAAATAATATGATTCAACCTCAAAGCCATTTGAATGTAGCGGATAACAGCGGGGCCCGAAAATTGATGTGTATTCGAATCATAGGAGCTAGTAATCGACGATATGCTCATATTGGTGACGTTATTATTGCTGTAATCAAAGAAGCAGTCCCAAATACACCTCTAGAAAGATCAGAAGTGATTAGAGCTGTAATTGTACGTACCTGTAAAGAACTCAAACGTGAAAACGGTATGATAATACGCTATGATGACAATGCTGCGGTTGTTATTGATCAAGAGGGAAATCCAAAAGGAACCCGAATTTTTGGTGCGATCCCCCGCGAATTGAGACAGTTAAATTTCACTAAAATTATTTCATTAGCACCTGAAGTGTTATAAGATGAGACCGAGATATAGTTAGAATATTTGAATTAAATTAATTAATAGATTGTATCTCACGTATATACTTTTCAAAATTCAAAAATATTGAATAAATAAAGAGCATGTTAATTATATTAAAATTCGAAAGCAACACTCATTTTGGTTTATCATGGGTAAGGATACTATTGCTAACCTACTAACCTCTATACGCAATGCTGACATGACTAGAAAAGAAATGGTTCGAATACCATCTACTAACATCACTGAAAACATTGTGAAAATACTTTTACGAGAAGGTTTTATTGAAAACGTAAGGAAACATTTTAAAAACAACCAAAATTTTTTGGTTTTAACCCTACGACATAAAAGGAATAGGAAAGGACCATTTAAAAGTTTTTTAAATTTAAAACAGATCAGTAGACCTGGTCTACGAATCTATTCTAACTATCAAAAAATTCCTAGAATTTTAGGAGGGATGGGGGTTGTAATTCTTTCCACTTCTAGGGGTATAATGACAGACCAAGAGGCTCGACTAGAAAAAATGGGCGGAGAAATTTTGTGTTATATATGGTAATCTTTATAATATGCGAATTATATACAAAACTTCCCTATCTCTTTTTTGTAAAAAAAAAGAGAGGATTTCTAATATGATATAAGTCTTGCTTCATTAGTTGATACTTCAAGGGTTTTCAGCAAAAATGAAAGAACAAAAAAAAGTGATGAAGGTTTAATTACAGAACCCCTGATATGTTCCGGGTTCGTTGTCGTTTAGAGAATGGAGATAGAATTATAGATTTTTTTTAGGACCGATTCAACATAGTACTATACATATACTAGCGCGGAATAGTGTTAAAATGAAAGTAAATTTTTATGATTCAACCATAGAATGTATAGTTTTATAAACGACAAAACAAAGATGCAAATAATTTTTTTGGTTTTCAATTTCAATATTCTTTTGTTTTGTAAGGATACACTTCTAAATTGAAAATTTCAAGAAACTTATTTTCTTCAAATAGGTAGATTCGCAATTAAAGTAAGGAATAACAGACAAATATGAAAATAAGAGCCTCCATTCGTAAAATTTGTGAAAAATGTCGACTGATCCGTAGGCGGAAACGAATTATAGTAATTTGTTCCAACCCGAGACATAAACAAAGACAAGGATAATCTTTCTAAAAAACTAAAAAAAAAAGATCTGTTTTAACATGAAATGGATATATCCATATATCTCTGATTTATATTTATGAGATGATAAAATATGGCAAAACCCATACCAAGAAGTGGTTTACGTAGGAATGGACGTATTGGTTTACGTAAAAGTACGCATAAAATACCAAAGGGAGTTATTCATGTTCAAGCAAGTTTCAACAATACAATTGTGACTGTTACGGATGTACGGGGTCGAGTAATTTCTTGGTCCTCCGCCGGTACTTGTGGATTCAAAGGTACAAGAAGGGGGACGCCATTTGCTGCTCAAACCGCAGCAGGAACTGCTATTCGGACAGTAGTGGATCAAGGTATGCAACGAGCAGAAGTCATGATAAAAGGCCCCGGTCTCGGACGAGATGCAGCATTAAGAGCTATTCGTCGAAGCGGTATACTATTAAGTTATATATGTGATGTAACTCCTATGCCCCATAATGGCTGTAGGCCCCCTAAAAAAAGACGTGTGTAAAAATAACCATTAACTAGATTTCAAGAGAAATAAACAATTCAATAATTTGATCAAATAATATTTAATATTACTATGGTTCGAGAGAAAATAAGAGTATCTACTCGGACACTAAAGTGGAAATGTCTTGAATCAAGAGCAGACAGTAAACGTCTTTATTACGGACGCTTTATTCTGTCTCCACTTATGAAAGGTCAAGCAGATACAATAGGTATTGCGATGCGAAAAGCTTTGCTTGGCGAAATAGAAGGAACATGTATCACACGTGCAAAATCTGAAAAAATACCACATGAATACTCTACCCTAATAGGTATTCAAGAATCAGTCCATGAAATTTTAATGAATTTGAAAAAAATTGTATTGCGAAGTAATCTGTATGGAAGTGGTGGCGCGTATATTTATGTCAAGGGTCCTGGATATGTAACGGCTCAAGATATCATCTTACCACCTTCTGTGGAAATCATTGATAATACGCAGTATATAGCTAAACTAACAGAACCAATCCATTTTTGTATTGAATTACAAATAGAGAGAAATCGAGGATATCGTATACAAACCCCAAATAACTTTCAAGACG